TAATTCAAAAATTTCACCCAATTGAGCACGTCTAGCATATTTTTTCACAGTAGCAGGGTCACTATAACTGACTCCATTTAGTTCGCCGCCATAGAACTCAACAGTTACACCTACTTGTTCGACACTATATTTTGATTCTGCCCGTCTAAAAGGAACATCAGCTCTAACAATTCCGTCCCCATCGACCAAAACAACTGGAAATGTTTCAAAAAACGTCGGCATACGACGTACAAAAAGTTCATGCCCCTCTTTATCTCTAAAGATAGGATGTCCTAACCACCCAACAGCTATTCCATCCCCGTTGTCCATTGAACCCGCTCTGAATAATCCCCCTTTTGCCGGATTATTACCGATGTAATCATAAAAAGCTAGTTTTTCAGGAATTTTAGACCAAGCTTCAGATAAACTTTGATTTTCGGCTAAGCCAGCACCAATTCTTCGATATATTTCTTGTTGGAAGTATCCTTGATCCCATTGATAGCGCGTCGGACCAAACAATTCAATCGGGGTAGTTGCTGAACCATACCACATAGTTCCAGCAACTACAAAAGCTGCAAAAAAGACAGCAGCAATACTACTGGAAAGGACGGTTTCAATATTTCCCATACGTAACCCTTTGTATAGGCGTTGGGGCGGACGAACACTAAGATGAAATAGGCCTGCCAATATGCCTAAGGTCCCTGCTGCAATATGGTGAGAAGCTATTCCTCCCGGAACAAAAGGATCAAAACCTTCCACACCCCACGCTGGATTTACGGCCTGTACCCTTCCAGTTAATCCATAAGGATCGGACACCCATATTCCAGGGCCATACAATCCTGTTACATGAAATGCACCAAAACCAAAGCAAGCCACCCCTGAGAGAAATAAATGAATTCCAAAGATTTTAGGCAAATCCAAAGAGGGTTTTCCTGTACGTTCATCAGTAAATATTTCTAGATCCCAATACACCCAATGCCAGATAGCTGCCAAAAAACACAAGCCAGAAAACACAATATGTGCCCCGGCCACACCTTCGTAACTCCAAATACCCGGATTCGTTACAGTCCCTCCTGTGATACTCCAACCGCCCCACGAATTCGTTATTCCTAAACGAGTCATGAAGGGTATAACGAACATACCCTGTCTCCACATTGGATCAAGAACAGGATCAGAGGGATCAAAAACGGCTAATTCGTATAGAGCCATCGAACCGGCCCAACCAGCAACCAGAGCTGTATGCATTATATGGACAGCAATCAAACGACCCGGATCATTCAATACGACGGTATGAACACGATACCAAGGCAAACCCATGGAAATACCCCTTTATCAACGAAAAATAGACACAATGTAACTTTATTGCATTGAAAAAAGCTATGCTATGGACCCCCTTTTTAGGGGATTCTCTCGGGGAAAGCATTAATATTTGTTTGATGCTTTGCGTAATAATTACTTTTAGTAATAATGAAACTTTTTTGTTCGTAGGAACAAAAAGAAGCAGATCTATTCTATACCCGATAAGTAACAATACGCAATGGTAAGGGGTTGATACCATTTTATATGGGTGAATCTATATATATTTGTTCATCATTCAAAGGACTCATTTGGAAGAATTTTCCTTAATTCATTTTGTCTTCTTTTTTTTTTTTATTTTATGAACTTAGTCAATCTATGGATAAAATGGGATAATAAAATCAATAGCATTAGGCCACTAAACCCACTGTTACGCTTTCACATCAAAGTGAGATATAGTACTTAATTTTTCTTTTATTTAATGCCTATTGGTGTTCCAAGAGTACCCTTTCGAAGTCCTGGAGAGGAAGATGCATTGTGGATTGACGTATAGTGCGACTTGTCAGATATATTGGGCATACGGTATTTCCCCGTTCTCTTCCCCGATCGAGATATTCCCTCTTTCGCCCGAGAAAGATTGATTCAATTATCAAAAATTTGGAGCGTGAAGTGCAATTAGATCCATTTTTTAGGGAGGGTATACGGATTAATATTATCAATTAGAATAATTTATGGTTGGCTTGGTTAGACCAATTAAATGAAGTATCCAGGCTCCGTTTAGAAAAAAACCAATTGGTAATAAATATATTTAATATATTTATGATTACGACTTAATATCATATTTATATCATATTTTAGTTATTTCGATTTATTTAGATATTTAGAAATAAAAGTGATGCCAATCAATCGAGTAATATGATGAATGCGTTGAATATTTGTTGGAAGACATGAAATGAATAAAAAAAAATAGGGAAGTCGTAGCAAAAGGACGTGGTGTTGGGGCATTTGTCCTATATGTACAAATCCAAATCGGGCGGATCTTTACGCGGAGTAGAGCATAAACCTAAAAAAATTGAAGAAGCCCAGTCAGGAACAAGAAAATTACATCGCGATTAAAATTGTATCTCGATGAAACAATACATCAATGAGAAGTTAGTCAGATAAGCTTAGCAATTTTTTTAGATAAACAAAACAGGCCAAAACTCATCTTTCGTGAAAAATGAAAGAAAAGTCCATTTTATCTATTTTATTTTTATTAAGTTAAGTTATAAGTTAAAAAACCTGTTATGAAAAAAAAAAAGCTAGAATCTACACATTGATTCTCTTTTTTCATGATTTTTGTTGAACCGTATGCATCAAAAGGTGCATGTACGGTTTCTAAGGGATACCATTTTATCCCAATCAACCGACTTTATCGAGAAAGATTACTTTTTTTAGGCCAAGGGGTTGATAGCGAGATCTCGAATCAACTTATTGGTCTTATGGTATATCTCAGCATAGAGGATGATACCAAAGATCTTTATTTGTTTATAAACTCTCCTGGCGGGTGGGTAATACCCGGAGTAGCTATTTATGATACTATGCAATTTGTGCGACCAGATATACAGACAATATGCATGGGATTAGCCGCTTCGATGGGATCTTTTATTCTTGTCGGAGGGGAAATTACCAAACGTCTAGCATTCCCTCACGCTCGGCGCCAATGAGTTTTTTATTTGATTTGAGAGAAAAAAGAAAACTATGCCTTCGCTCTATATGAATATTTAAGTAATAATAGCATGGCACTTCGAATTCGATATGAGAAATGTTTTTTATTTAAACAGTTAGATTACGTATCGAAAGAGTAGTATGAGATAAAAAGGCATTTTCGAGTTTAGTCAATCCGTCGGGAGGCCTATTTCAGCGTCACAAACTTTTTTGTTTTCACACCAGGGGGCTAACAATATTTAGGTTATAAAAGAATATAAAAATAAATCTTGTTTTTTTATTTGAAAAAAAAAAAGAAACTTTGGGATTGCTAAATAACAGACGAAATAAATATATAAAGCAACGGAACCATCATAGTATTTTTATAGTATTTTTGAACTACTACAAAAGGAAGGGCGGTTATTGGATTATTTACCAACCTGAGTCTGATAGACTCTATCATTTTTTTTTTTTTCTATTTCTTCAATGTAAGTAAGGTAAAAGTAAATTCCATTATAGAGCCGTATGCAATGCGCAAAAAATGCCTGTACGGTTGTTCAATTATATCTTTTTTGATTAGTCTTTATCCACTCACCTTTCACTTTCATCATGCGAGTATAGAAGAAACATTTTTTATGTTATATCATAGATTATATCATCAGGGTAATGATCCATCAACCCGCTAGTTCTTTTTATGAGGCACAGACGGGAGAATTTGTCTTGGAAGCGGAAGAGCTGCTGAAGCTGCGCGAAACCATCACAAGGGTTTATGCCCAAAGGACAGGCAAACCCTTATGGGTTGTATCCGAAGACATGGAAAGAGATGTTTTTATGTCAGCAACAGAAGCCCAAACTCATGGAATTGTTGATCTTGTAGCGACTGAATAAAAAAAAACAAGGATTTCACATGAATTCGTGATTTGATATTTTATCTTCTTACCGAATTTACTATTCTATTTATATCTATTACTATTCTATTTATAAATTTCTTAATATAGAAATTTTTAATATAGAAAAAAAAGAATTTCTAAGGATCCGGTTAAGATCGATCTAAACCAGCCCATTATATATATATGATTCAACATGCCAACTATTAAACAACTTATTAGAAACACAAGACAGCCAATCAGAAATGTCACGAAATCCCCCGCTCTTGGAGGATGTCCTCAGCGACGAGGAACATGTACTAGGGTGTATGTGCGACTCGTTCAGACCGTGGACTAGGATAAAAGAAAGAAAACAATTGATCCAGTATCACCAATCCGTACCAGTGAGTAGGATAGAATGGACGAACTCCATTGAATATTCAATAACTTAAAAAAAAAGATCTATCCTTCGATTGGGGTATCAAATGTATGGTTCCCGTTGGTGCAAATCCAATCACCTCAATTTTAAATTTAAGATGAGAAAGGATTCCCCATTGATAGCAAATGGTATTCATTAAGCAGGGGAAATCTTATTTTAAAAAGTCAAAATTTTAGGCCTTATTCTTGAAACAACGGACTAATAGGGTCAGCTACTCAGCAAATCTTCATAATTAAATACCGTTACTGTATAAATAGATCTCGTTGTGAAAGACCTAGTACTAGATAATTTTTGGTAGAGCCAAAGGATGTGAACTGTACAAGTTAACAATAACATTCATTAAATGAAGGAAGGGCTCCGGTGTATAGAGAGGACCTCGCCGTTTAAGAAGTAACCATAGAAACGATGGAACCCACTAGAATCTATTTTTATTTATTACTTTTTATTTACTATGTGTTTTTGATACCTAGTATCAATACAATTTTTATTTCTATTTTATTTCTAGGCGAAATGCCTAAAAAAAAATCGTGGTCGGGAAGGTTAGAGTAGCAAAAGCCATTGGAATTTTTATTTTATACATTGGAAGAATCCGTTTTGTTATTAATAGACTAGGACACGGGAAGGGAATAACTGAAAGAAAGGAAATCAATTAGTTATTCATCAAAGTTTCATTTATTCAATGACCAGAATTAAACGAGGGTATATAGCTCGAAGACGTAGAACAAAAATCCGTTTATTTGCATCAAGTTTTCGCGGGGCTCATTCAAGACTTACTCGGACTATTACTCAACAGAAAATAAGAGCTTTGGTTTCGGCTCATAGGGATAGGGGTAGACAAAAGAGAGATTTTCGTCGTTTGTGGATCACTCGTATAAATGCAGTAATTCGAGACAATAAAGTATACTTTAGTTATAGTAGATTAATAAACAATCTGTACAAGAAACAGTTGCTTCTTAATCGTAAAATACTTGCCCAAATAGCTATATTAAATAAGAGCTGTCTTTATATGATTTCCAATGAGATCATAAAATAAAGAGATTGAAAGGAATCCGTTGGAATGGTTTAAACGGAGTTCCCTGGAAAATGAACTCTGGGAAGGTAGAGTAGAAATTAGTATAATAAAATATGAAATCGTCATCAAAATGAAGAAACACGTTCAATAAAAAGTATTTCTTATACTTCCCCTATTTTTTTTTTTTCAAATGACACGACAATCAAATCTGGATTTCCTATTTTTAGAAAAAATAGCGTCAATCCACATTTGAGTTTGGATTGGAATTTTTTTGATTCAATTCAAGAGTCATCCTATTTTTTTCTGGTTCGAAGACCCGGAGTTCTAGTGGTTGACTCGCTTCTTTCAAATTGTTTCTCATTATTAAGAAAAGGTAACGGAGATAAAATACGAGCTTGTTTTATAGCAATAGTAATTAATCGTTGTTGTTTTAAGGTCAATCGATTCACTCGTCTAGATAATATTTTTCCTTGTTCGCTAATAAATCGACTAATTAAACTCATGTTTCTATAATCAATTCGATCCCCCGATTGAATCGGAGGCAAACGCCTACGAAAAGATCGCTTGGATTTCAGAAAGATTCGCTTGGATTTATCCATGGTTTGTTTATTCCTTATCCTAAAGAAAAGACCCGAATCCTATTTCTTAATTATCCATCACAGTTGATCTGATCGAAATAGGATTTGGTTTGTTTATATTTAAATTAATATATATTAGATATATCTAATATGTCATTTTTAATCTTCCTTGGAACGGAAAACTGACACACAAGTGACCGGTTCGATCTATTTCTTTATCTCCCCGTGAATCGTATGTTTGTAACAACAGGGACAGAATTTTTTCAATTCCAATCGACTAGGCGTATTATGTCGATTCTTTTGAGTAATATATCTGGAAATGCCCGTTGATTCCTTATTAACACGATTTCGAACACAACTGGTACATTCCAAAATCACCGTTACTCGGACATCTTTACCCTTGGCCATGAGCCTCCTTTGGTTTTTGATTCATTCAATTCTTTAATTTTCCGATCCGAAATGAGGAAGAAGAAAGGAACAAAAAAAACAGGTAACTCTAAATCTAATTATGAAAGAAAGATTTCGTTGCAATAAATCAATATAAATCAATATAGTAAAAATAACAATATAGTAATAAATTAAGTAATATAATGATTTCTAGCTATATTACTAGATTTAGAATTTTAAATTGCCGAACAGCATTTCATTTTTATTTAAGTATCTTGTATGATATTGTTGCCCCAACCATCACATTTCACTCTATTTTTTATTAATTTTATTAAAATTTGAGCCTGGCCCGAGTTACTAGTTTCAACGAGGGGAACCCCCCCCCCCTTTTTTTTTCGAATATATATTCGAAAAAAAAAGAAGGGAAGGGATTAGTTACAGATATTTGATTCTATCTCTAATCCTTTCCCCCCCTACCATAGCAATAACAAGAATTAAAAAAAGGGGAATATCAACGCATCCGGAAAAAAACGATTGATCTCTATCAATAAACCTGCTAAAGATCCGAACCATAGAGTACTTACTACCGGTGCCACGGAGAGATATGTTTTTAGATCTCGCATTTTAAATTCTCCTCCTTCTTTATTATTTCTAATATATAATGGTAATACATATATAACCAGATGTGTATATGTACTTAATGATTGGCCACTTTTATTTATACGCGGAATCCCTAATTCAAGTTGAAATGTACAAAATAAATTGTACTCTTTTATTTAATCTTAAAAGAAATAAATATGCGCCTTTAGGCTAGAAATTTGCGAAAAATACTCATTTTTTTACAGGATCTCATATTTATTTCATACTTTAATATAATAGAAATAGAATTATATAATAGAAATATAATAGAAGTCCTTTACTATTTTTATTTAGTATAATTCTATTTATTTGAAACCAAAACGAAGAAATGACAAGATATTTATCTATATCAATGGAAGAAATAAAGATATGGAAAACAAAACCGGGATTCTCTACAATGACACTGTAGACCAATTGAAAGGGATGTAGCGCAGCTTGGTAGCGCGTTTGTTTTGGGTACAAAATGTCACGGGTTCGAATCCTGTCATCCCTACCTATTACTTCTCTTCTGAACAGTAACGGGGAAGATCGATTAAAAGAAAATTGGATATCCATAAGAAATCTTTAATTTTTTGATAGTATATATCCAAGACATATTGGGGTCACAAAATATTCTTT